TGCCAGAATGGCCTACAAATCCAAGTACTAAGCGCTTCATTTTTGGATTGAAAAGAGCCAGGACTTCATTATTTTTATGGACCTAATTCATTGAAATTCCATCCAGTAAAACGGAAGAATTATAAATTTCCAAAATAATCGATAGGAATACCGCAAATAGAGCCATTGCGACCCCCATCAAAGGGGTCGTTCCCCAACCAGGAGCAACCTTCCCATATTCCGAATTCAATGGTTTCAATAAATTCCCTACATTAGTTTGTCTTGGACCAGATCTAGAACTCCCCTCAACGGTTTGTGTAGCCATAAATCCTATTGCATTGGTTGAGATCGGTTGACTTTGTATACCATTCCGTTGTAAATAAACGATCTTATCATAGATCCATTGTGGTCTTGCAATTTTATAATAATGGAAACAGCAACCCTAGTCGCCATCTTTATATCTGGTTTACTTGTCAGTTTTACCGGGTACGCCTTATATACCGCTTTTGGGCAACCCTCTCAACAACTAAGAGATCCATTCGAGGAACACGGGGACTAGTTGAAGTAAAGTAAGGAGCCTCCCATATGGGAGGCTCCTTACTTTACTTCAACTTAGATAATGTAAGATAATGAAAAAAAAAACATTTTGCTTTTTTACTTTTTAGTTGGAACCCTAGGCGGCTCTCGAAAAAAGATAGCGAAAAAAATGATTCCTAGAGTCGAGACTAAGAGAAATGTATAAACCAATGCTTCCATAAATTCGATCGTGGTTTACAATTATAGCTTCCACACCTGTTCATTTGGGAGCATCTCCCAGATTAAGAAAGGACAAGAGTCAAGGAAAGGGGCGGTGATTCAAATCAAGATTTCTCTGGTATTCTATATCAAAAAAAAATCCAATCCAATGGAGGCGAAAGATACAAGAGACGTATTGTATCAGACTACCTGTCTCCTTGTAGTTGGATCTCCAAGTTTTTGGAATGCTCCAAACTCCACTTGAGCATCCAAATCTGGGTCAATACCAGCAAAAACATCTCTGAACAAGGTTCTAGCACCATGCCAAATGTGTCCGAAAAAGAAGAGCAAAGCAAACGAAGCATGTCCAAAAGTGAACCAACCCCTGGGACTGCTACGAAAAACACCATCGGATTTCAAAGTAGCACGATCTAATTCAAAAATTTCACCCAATTGAGCACGTCTAGCATATTTTTTCACAGTAGCAGGATCACTATAACTGACTCCATCGAGTTCGCCACCATAGAACTCAACCGTTACTCCTACTTGTTCAACACTATACTTTGATTCTGCCCTTCTAAAAGGAACATCGGCTCTTACAATCCCGTCTCCGTCTACCAAAACGACTGGAAATGTTTCAAAAAAAGTAGGCATACGACGTACAAAAAGCTCACGCCCTTCTTTATCTCTAAAGATGGGATGTCCTAACCACCCCACAGCTATTCCATCCCCGTTGTCCATCGAACCCGCTCTAAACAATCCGCCCTTTGCTGGATTATTGCCAATGTAATCATAAAAAGCTAATTTTTCGGGAATTTTAGACCAAGCTTCTGATAAACTCTGATTTTCGGCTAGTCCGGCGCCAACCCTTCGATATATTTCTTGCTGGAAGTATCCTTGATCCCACTGATAACGAGTGGGACCAAATAATTCGATCGGGGTAGTTGCTGAGCCATACCACATAGTTCCAGCAACAACAAAAGCTGCAAAAAAGACAGCAGCGATACTACTGGAAAGGACAGTTTCAATATTACCCATACGCAATCCTTTGTATAGACGTTGGGGTGGACGTACACTAAGATGGAATAGGCCCGCTAATATGCCCAATGTACCTGCTGCAATATGATGAGAGGCTATTCCTCCCGGAACAAAAGGATCAAAACCCTCTACCCCCCACGCAGGATTTACAGATTGTACTTTTCCAGTTAGCCCATAAGGATCGGACACCCATATTCCAGGACCATACAAGCCTGTTACATGAAATGCACCAAAACCAAAGCAAGCTAACCCTGAAAGAAATAAATGAATTCCAAAGATCTTGGGTAAATCCAAAGAAGGTTTTCCTGTACGTTCATCACAGAATATTTCTAGATCCCAGTATACCCAATGCCAGATAGCTGCCAAGAAGCACAAACCGGAAAACACAATATGTGCCCCGGCCACACCTTCGTAACTCCAAATACCCGGATTCGTTATAGTCCCTCCTGTGATACTCCAACCGCCCCAGGAATTGGTTATTCCTAAACGAGTCATGAAGGGTATAACGAACATACCTTGTCTCCACATTGGATCAAGAACGGGGTCAGAGGGATCAAAAACGGCTAATTCGTATAGAGCCATTGAACCGGCCCAACCAGAAACGAGAGCTGTATGCATTATATGTACAGCAAGCAACCGACCGGGATCATTCAATACGACGGTATGAACACGATACCAAGGCAAACCCATGGAAATACCCCTTTATCAAAGAAAAATAGATACTATGTAACTTTATCGCATTGGAAAAGACTATGCTATGGACCTCTCCCTTTCAGTGGATTATTTCGGAGCAAGGGTTAATATTTATTTAATTCCATTTCGTTGGTAATAATGGAACAATTCTGTTCGTAGGAACAAAGATAAGCAGATCTATTCTATACCCGATAAGTACCAATACGCAATGGGGGGATTGGTCCCATTTTCTATGGGCGAAAGCCTAGATACTTGTTCATCGTTCGAACAGCCCGACCCATTCGTAATAATTTTCCTCGATTCATTTCGTCTTACTCTATGAACTTTCTAATCTAGGGATAAAATACGTCATTACGTTTTCACATCAAAGTAAAATGTCGGAACGAAACTCCTCTTTTTTGCAGTTTATGCCTGTTGGTGTTCCGAAAGTACCTTTTCTGATTCCTAAAGCTAAAGAGGCGAGTTGGGTTGACGTATACAACCGACTTTATCGACAAAGATTTCTTTTTTTAGGCCAAGAGATTGATAGGGTGATCTCAAACCAACTTGTTGGTCTCATAGTATTTCTCAATATAGAGAATAAGAAAAAAGATATTTTTTTGTATCTAAATTGTCCCGGCGGATGGATACTACCCGGATTTGGCCTTGTTGGTACTATGCAAACTGTGAAGCCAGATGTAAATACAATATGCATCGGAGTTGCCGTTTCAATCGGATCTTTCATCCTGCTCGGAGGAACAGCTACCAAACGTCTAGCATTCGAGCACGCTAAGATAATGATGTACCAACCTTTTAGTTCCTTTTTTAAGTTAGCACCGAGAGATGGTCGATTAGAATTGAGCCTGCTTTTGGACGCCCACCAAAAAATTGTACGGGCTTATGTACGAAAAACGGGCCAAACCCCCTGGGCTGTATCCAGAGACCTGAAAAAGCCTTTTTTTATGACACCAGAAGAAGCGCAAAAATATGGAATTGTTGATGCTATAGCGGACGTCTGCACCCCCCACCCGATTCGGATGATTCTGACGAAAAAGTAAAACGGGATCCCCATCCCCTTGGTTTCAAAGAATAACCCAGCCAAAGAGAATCTAGGGAGTAAGTAAGAATATCACTTACTCCTAATGGTTCACATCGACAATAATAATCCTTGGACAGTTTTTTTGTGAAGAAAATGTATATCTAAATATGGGCCCTATCTAACTAAAGTCGGGGCAGGTTCTAATTGTTCATGTTGACTCTTTAGTAATAAGATCCGCAAAGCCCTATTTGGCTACTCCAGGAGCAACCGTGCATGGCCATTATGGGGAAATCCTTTACGAAGGAAATACATTAGTTACATTTCTATATGATGAAAAATCGAGATCTAGTGATATAACGCAGGGTCTTCCAAAAGTAGTCATAATAATAGTGCAAGTTACTTCGGGAACAAAAAGAAAGTCAAATTGGGTTATTTTATTCTCTCAATAAACAATAAAATGAAACAACTTGATCTAGTACTATCTTGTAGTATGTAGTAAACTCTACCAAACCCTTTATCCTATTCTACTTCACGATAGGCGGATAGCGGGAATCGAACCCGCGTCTTCTCCTTGGCAAAGAGAAATTTTACCATTCGACCATATCCGCATTTTTTTTACTGAGTACATCCCGTATAGGTCCGCGCATATATTATAAATATAAATAAAGAATATAAAGATAAAAGAATTCCTCTGGTTTCATTCGGAAAGGTAGGGGATAAGGCGAAAAAAAAGAATCGATCCTTCGAGTATTCCAAATCCCAACGTAAAAATGGGAGTCTTTACTATTTGAAATGAAATACAAATACTATGAAATACTATATTTCATTTCGGTAACTCTTGACTAAGGTTATATAGGGTCTATATAATATATATTATAGACCCTATATAAATATAACCTTAGTCTAGTATCACTTACCACACTAGTTGATGGGAATTACTTCGGAAACAAAAAGATGTTCATGGACGTTGATAAGATCCTTCCATTTAGCAGCACCTTAGGATGGCATAGCCTTAAAGTTAACGGCGGGGTTCGAGGAAAGGCTTACGGTGGATACCCAGTTATCTATTATCATACAAAGAATAAAAAAGTAGAATAGAATAAAAAAAGAAATCATCGACAATCACATTTTGTTCGATTGAGAAGGTGTGCCACCTTCTTACTACTTCCCCATCTAGGATTCGACTTATCATTAAAAAAAAAAGGAGGCAAAAAAATGACTTTCATAGTCAATGGCCCAGTTAGCCCAGATCCGGAAAATGGGTTTCAAGATTTTTACCATTTCATGAAATGGTTAATGCTCTGTTTACGGTCAGCGGCGGTCGTAAACAAAGCGGACCCGGAGTTCCGGTACAAACGGTCTTACAGAGAGCTTTTATTAACGATATGTCAAACCATTTCCAAGTATCTAAATACTTGGAAACAGAAAGGGACTTTGGAATACCATTCAGACAACTCTTGGGATGAAGAGTCCGCCGAATTGGATCCGAATCCCCTTCAAGATTTTCCATATTTCGTTAAATGGTTAACGAAATATTTACAAGACGTGACTACAGTGCCTATCTTAAACGAAGACGACCCGGAGCTCTGGAACAGAGAATGGCCTGACATACTGTTTTTTATCTGTGAAACCATTGAAAATTATCTGGGGACTTATACTTGGGGAACTCCGAAATCCCATTTGGACGACTCTTCGGATGAAGAGTCCGTCGACTGAGATACGGATCCCTTTGGTTTCGAAGTATAAGAATACCCCAACTCAGACAAATAGAATCTATGGAGTAAGTGATATTCTTACTTACTCCATAGGTTCTCTTTTGGAATGGTTTCTCTTTTAGAAAATCTACTAAGATCGCACACACTCCGATTTAACAAAAATGATTACCCATGGAATGGCTATTTATCTATTCCAAATTCTTGTATTTTCATTCAAATAGGGGGAAGTCTCCATGGAAAGACGGCGGTTCAATTGGATGTTGTCTAAGGAGGAATTAGAACACGGGCGTGGGCTAAGTAAATCGCTAGAAGGTATTGGCCCCATTGGAATTGGAAATACCAATGGGGTTGATAGTGACAGCTCTAATAATGTTGATCATTTATTCGGCGTCAGCGACATTCGGAATTTGATCTCTGATGTTTTAGTTAGGGATAATAGTAATGGTGAAAATTATTCCATATATTTTGATATTGAAAATATGATTTTTGAAATTGAAGATGATCGTTCTTTTCTGAATGAACTGAAAAGTTTTTTTTCTAGTTATCTGAATGATGGGTCTAAGAGCGACAATCACTACTATGATCGTTACATGTATGATACTCAATCTAGTTGGAATAATCACATTACTAGTTGCATTACGAATTATCTTCGTTCTGAAATCCATATTGATAGTTACTTTTATAGTTCCATTTGTATTTATAGTTCCATTTGTAATGAAAGTGTAAATAGTATTGGAAGTGATTTCGATATGACAAATGGAAGCGATGATGATCGTGACGATCTCGATATGACAAATGGAAGTGATTTCGATATCACAAACGGAAGTGATTTCGATATGACAAACGGAAGTGATTTCGATATCACAAACGGAAGTGATAATGATATGACAAATGGAAGTCCTTTCTACAAGCGTTTCTGGGTTCTATGCGAAGATTGTAATGAATTAAATTATAAGAGATTTTTGAGGTTAAAACTTAATGTTTGTGAACATTGTGAATTTCATTTGAAAATGCACAGTTCAGAAAGAATCGAACTTTTGATGGATCCAGGCACTTGGGATGCTATGGATGAGGGCTTGGCTTCCGTAGATCCCATTGAATTTCATTCGGAGGAGGACCCTTATAAAGATCGTATTGATTCTTATCAAAAAAATACGGGGTTAACTGAGGCTGTTCAAACAGGCGTAGGTCAACTAAACGGTATTTCCATAGCAATTGGGATTATGGATTTTCAGTTTATGGGGGGCAGTATGGGATCCGTAGTAGGCGAGAAAATCACCCGTTTGATCGAATATGCTACTAATAGATCTCTGCCTCTTATTATAGTGTGTGCTTCCGGAGGAGCGCGCATGCAAGAAGGAAGTTTGAGCTTGATGCAAATGGCTAAAATATCTTCAGCTTCATATAATTATCAATCAAATAAAAAGTTATTCTACGTATCAATCCTTACATCTCCTACAACCGGTGGAGTGACCGCCAGTTTTGGTATGTTAGGAGATATCATTATTGCCGAACCTAATGCCTACATTGCATTTGCGGGTAAAAGAGTAATTGAACAAACATTAAATAAGGAAGTACCGGAGGGTTCACAAGAAGCTGAGTATTTATTCGATAAGGGCTTATTCGACCCAATCGTACCACGTAATCCTTTAAAAGGTGTTCTGGGTGAGTTATTTCAACTTCACGGTTTCTTTCCCTTGAATCAAAATTCAATTGAAATCAAGTAGTTAATTCAGTTAGTTTCTTTTTTTTACTTTGTTTGATTACTAGAAACTAAATACTTGTATTGAATAATTCAAATGTAGAAAATAGAGAAAAGGAATAGGAATTTTGCATTTTTGCTTTTCTATACTAGAATTCCCCGATAACTTAACTTCTATTTTTTATTTACTCGGAATCCCTGTTGGGTTGGATTCTAACGAATCCTTTGATAACTTGTAAGAAACTTTTTTGGTCTTAACTTTATTTAGAATTAGAAGATAAGTATAAGCCGAACGATAATAATATAATAAATATATAAGGGTGAATAGGTACGCTTATTTAGTTCTACCTTTCTTGTACCTATATCTATTATTATATACTGAGAATAGATATACTTATCATAAGATATCTTTATAACAGGTACAAATATTAAATCGAGGTATCCATTCTATTCTATGACAACTTTCAACTTACCCGCTTTTTTTGTGCCTTTAGTAGGTCTAGTATTTCCGGCCATTGCAATGGCTTCTCTATTTCTTCATGTTCAAAAAAACAAGATTGCCTAGATTTGATGGGACCCAATCTCATCCATCCATTTTGTTTTTCAAGACCTGTACTTGGATCATAATACCGATATCTATACCTATTTAGTTAGTGGAATAGGGTACAACGTGTGTCTTCTTCCGAACACAAATGAAAGAGCTGTTATGCACGCGAAAACATGACATCATATAGATAAATGCATTCGATCCATTTTTAAATGGGTCAGCAGATGTATGAAATGGAAAGTAAAGGTATCTATATGTAGGTAGATATCCATAGTGGGATCATAGGAAGGGGCTCTTTTTTTTATATCTAACGGATTCGATGAATTACTCCTAATGGTTCACATCATAATAATAGTTCTAGTTGATGGGAGTTACTTCGGGAACAAAAAGAAAGTCAAATGCATTTGGGTTATTCTCTCAATTCCAATAAAATGAAACAACTGGATCTAGTATGAACTGGCGATCAGAACGTATATGGATAGAACTTATAACGGGGTCTCGAAAAACAAGCAATTTCTGTTGGGCCTGTATCCTTTTTTTAGGTTCACTAGGATTCTTATTGGTTGGAACTTCTAGTTACCTTGGTAGGAATCTGATAGCCTTATTTCCTTCTCAGCAAATCCTTTTTTTTCCACAAGGGATCGTGATGTCTTTCTATGGAATCGCGGGTCTGTTCATTAGCTCCTATTTGTGGTGTACAATTTCGTGGAATGTAGGGAGTGGTTATGATAGATTCGATCGAAAAAAAGGAATAGTGTGTATTTTCCGCTGGGGATTCCCTGGAAGAAATCGTCGAATCCTACTTCAATTCCTTATGAAAGATATTCAGTCGATTAGAATAGAGGTTAAAGAAGGCATTTATCCTCGGCGTGTACTTTATATGGAAATCAGAGGTCGGGGTGCCGTTCCCCTGACTCGTACTGATGAGAATTTGACTCCAAGAGAAATTGAACAAAAAGCTGCAGAATTGGCCTATTTTTTGCGCGTACCAATTGAAGTATTTTGAAATGAATTGAAGAATGAATGCTTTTGCGGCATTGAGTAAGGAACTCGTTAATTCGATTTCTATTTGTTGTTATAGAACAACTTCCGTTTTTTTAGAGCGCTCATTCGAGCAAAAGCAGACGCATATGGAACAACCAGAAAACAAAGTGAAGTTGTTTTTGTCCACCAAAATACTTTTTTCATACTAGTAACACTAAGTGAAGTATGGATTCCTCACATATATCCGAACATATAGAATTAGAATTCCTCTTTTTTGGCCCAATATTTTGGAATGGATATGTTAGATATAGATGGATCATATCTTGTATATAATGGAATTCTGTTTTGTCAATCGATGTTTCTTTGTTATCTTTTATTTTCCTTTTTAAGGAGCAAAAAAAAGATATTAGATCGTTTATAACTATAACCATTCTATGCCTCTTATTTTATTTCTCTCTTTTTTTGCTACTCCTTTTTTATTTCATCATAGCAATATTTTTCCGAAATTTCCCTCCGCGATTCCAAGGCTATGGGTAGCCAGCGAAATTTTTCCAAATAATGGATCTAAGGGGTTTCTTTGGCCCCGAAAAAAAAAATATGAATTTCTTGAAATGATTCGTTCGGGCATTCATCGAAAAGAGGATGGAATTGGTTCGAATGAAGAAATAAGAAAAAAAAAAGATTGTTTCCAGATCCAAGAACTAACCAATGAATTAAAAAAGGGGGGGTCGGTCTATGGATTCAATACCTTGTTATAGAACTCATGTTTCATGGAAATAGCGTATTGGGTAGAGTCGAGTAATGAGGCGATTTCATTAACAATTCACAAATAAAAAATGCCAAAAAAGAAAGCATTCAACCCCCTTTTCTATCTTACTATGGTTTTTTTGCCCTGGTGGATTTCTCTCTTATTTAATAAAAGTATGGAATCCTTGGTTACTAATTGGTGGAATGCCGGGCAATCTGAAGTTTTTTTGAATAATATTCAAGAAAGGGGCGTTATAGAAAAATTCATAGAATTCGAGGAACTATTCCTTTTGGACGAAATGATAAAGGAGTACCCGGATACACATATACAAAAGCTAGGGATACACGAAGAAACAATACAATTGGTCAAGATGTACAACGAGGGTCATATCCATACCATTTTAGACTTTTCGACAAATCTAATAAGTTTCGCTATTCTATGCGGTTATTATATTCTGGGTAATGAAGAACTCATTATTCTTAATTCTTGGGTTCGGGAATTTATCCATAACTTAAGCGACACAATAAAAGCTTTTTCTATTCTTTTATTAACGGATTTATGTATCGGATTCCACTCGCCTCACGGTTGGGAACTACTGATTGGTTCTGTCTACAAGGATTTTGGATTTGATCATAATAATCAAATTATATCCGGCCTTGTTTCCACCTTTCCAGTCATTCTAGATACCATTTTTAAATATTGGATCTTCCGTTATTTAAATCGTGTATCTCCGTCACTTGTAGTGATTTATCATTCAATGAATGACTAAAGAATGATTCCATGATAGGAATCTAATCATTATGTTTCTATACTACCCATCCAGGGAATTCCTCCTGAATTC